CAACCAGCAACCAGAGCTGTATGCATTATATGAACGGAAAGCAACCGACCGGGATCATTCAATACAACGGTATGAACACGATACCAAGGTAAACCCATGGAAAATACCTCTTTATCAAAGATAAATAGACACTACGTAACTTTATTGCATTGGAAAAGCTATACTATGACTATTCTATGGACCCCCCTTGTTCTGAAATAATCCATTGAACAAGGGTTAGTATTTGTTCTATTCTATTGGTAATAATGAAACAATTCTATTCGTAGGAACAAAGAGAAGCAGATTTATTCTATACCCGATAAGTACCAATACGCAATGGGTGGTTGATACCATTTTCTATCAGTAAATGTGTCCTTCCTTATTCCTCATTAAAAGGCCCTATTCATCAAAATTTTCCTTTATTTCTTCTTTTGTCTTTCTTTATGAATTTTTCTAATCTATGGATAAAATAAATACAATAAAACCAATATTATAAAGACAATAAAATAATGTTGTTACGTTTCCACATCAAAGTAAAATATAGTACTTAGTTCTTTTTTCTTTCAATTAATGCCTATTGGTGTTCCAAAAGTACCTTTCCGAAGTCCTGGAGAGGAAGATGCATCTTGGGTTGACGTATAGTGCGACTTGTCAGATATATTGGGTCATATGGGATTTCCCCGTTCTCTCCCCCGATCGAGACATCCTCTGTTTCGCCCAAGAAAGATAAATTGAATCATCAAAAATTTGGAGCGTGAAGCGCAATTAGATCAATTGTTTGGGGGATTCACATTACTATTATAAATTAGACTAATTTATGGTTGGCTTGGTTGGACTAAAAAATGAAGTATCCAGGCTCCGTTTAGAAAAAACCCAATTAGTATGGTAATATATCTATGATTACTACTTGTATCATAAATGATTCCTGTTTGGTATTTGTAAAGAGATCCTATTTGTCAAGCGAGGGAATCTCAAACTAAATACTTGGTGAAAGGTATGAAATGAATTGAAAAAAAAAAGAAAGTCATAACAAAAAGAAATGGTAATGAGAAGATTTGTCCTATATGTGCAAATCAAAATCGGGCAGATCTTTACCCGGAGTAGAGCATAAACCTAAAAAGATGAAAGAGACCCATTCAGGAACAAGAAAATACCATCGTGATTTTGATTGAATCTCGATGAAACAATACATCAATGAGAAGTTAATTCGATAAGTTTAGTGACTTTTTTTCTATTATAAGGAAGAAAGAAGTTCAAATTCGTCTTTATTGAAAAATCGAAGAAAAAGTCCTTTCATTAGAAGTCAGAAAAAACCTGCTATGAAAAAAGAATAGGAACAAAGAAAGAGGACTTGAATCTATACATTGATTCTTTTTTTTTTTCGCAATTATTTTTTGAACCGTATGCGTCAAAAGGTGCATGTACGGTTCCTAAGGGATACAATTTTACCCTAATCAACCGACTTTATCGAGAAAGATTACTTTTTTTAGGCCAAGAAGTTGATAGCGAGATCTCGAATCAACTTATCGGTCTTATGGTATATCTCAGTATCGAGGATGATACCAAAGATCTGTATTTGTTTATAAACTCGCCTGGCGGATGGGTAATACCTGGAGTAGCTATTTACGATACTATGCAATTTGTGCGACCAGATGTCCATACAATATGCATGGGATTAGCCGCGTCAATGGGATCTTTTATCTTGGTTGGAGGAGAAATTACCAAACGTCTAGCATTCCCTCACGCTTGGCGCCAATGAGGTTTTTTTATTTGAGAGAAAAAAGAAGACTATGCCTTCGCCATATGAATATTAAGTAATAATAGCATGGCACTTCGAATTCGATATGCAAAATTTTTGTATTGTTTTTTTTTCAAAAGATTCGATTATGTATCGAGAGAGTAGTATGAGATAAAAGGTATTTCCGATTTCTCTTATCTATCGGGAGTCCAGTTCAGCGTCACAAACTTTTTTGTTTTCACACCGAAGGGCTCTTAAAAATATTTATGTTATAAAAAAAGAGGGCGAAAAAAAAACAAGATTTTTCCTTATTTGATTGGATCAAAAAGAAACTTTGGGATTGCTGAATCAAAGACAAAAAAAAGAATCAATTTCAAAATAGAAAGCAACGGAGCCATCATAGTATTTTTTAACTCCTCTGAAAGGAAGGGTGGCAATTTGATCATTTATCCATCTGGGTCTGATAGATTCTATTTTTCTCTTTCTTCAATGGAAGGTTAGGGGTCAATTTTATTGTAGAGCCGTATGCAATGCACAAAAGATAATGCCCGTACGGTTGTTCAATTCTATCTTTTTTTTCCTATTATTCTTTATCTTTCTTTCTTTTCTCTTCGTTTCATCACGCGAGATAGAGAACTGTTATATCATCAGGGTAATGATCCATCAACCTGCTAGTTCTTTTTATGAGGCACAAACGGGAGAATTTATCCTGGAAGCGGAAGAACTGCTGAAACTACGCGAAACCCTCACAAGGGTTTATGTACAAAGAACGGGCAAACCCTT